TCGTGTCTGGTACTGCATGGTTCCACTCTGCAAGAACTCCGAATCATTCTCTTGAAGCTCATTCTCTTCATCATAAATGATCCGCTTGCCCCGAAATGACCTGGCCCAATAGGGAAATCCCAATTCATTGGGCCTTTCGATACAATAAAATAGAAAGCCCCAAGGGCGCCATATTCTAGGAGCCCAAACTATGTGATTGAATAAATCCTCTTCTATCTGTTGCGGGTCGAGGGCTCCTTCTACTTCCCCTTCTTCAAACTCCGCTTCGTATTTTTCATAGATAAATCTATGATCAACGATAGAACAAGATCCATTTTGCATCATATCTAAAGGATTCCTTGGTTCGGGCCGAAGAAGCAATGTCACTCGATCATTATCAAACTGACTGCAATCTTTTTCTGTCCGTGAGGATCCCCCCAGAGCACCTTCTACTTCTAATAGGCCATGAACTAGATCAGAAGCATTCTCAACGAGTCCATAAGAAGTGATCCCATTTTTTTCATCGGGTCCGGGTAGAGACCAAAGGTCTTGGGCGACCGATCCGGCAGAACAACTCAAAAGATAAAGAAGTATCGTTAATTTCTTCATGCTCGTTCCAAGTTCGAAGTACCATTTGTACAAATAAGAATCCCTTTCGTTACATGATTTCTTCTTCATATAGATAGATATAGGATCTATGGGGCAATTACTTAGAAGTACATTTTGTGCAACAGCCCTTCCTATCTGATAGAAAAGGATCTCATGATCCTGAACCGATCTTACCTGGGATCGCAAATCCCAAGTTTGTCTATGAAGAGCGGATCTAATTGTATTAGTGTCTATAATTGATTTCTTCTGTGTAATACTAATCGCTAAGGCCTCATTGGTAAGTACTACAAGATCTCGTGCATTGGAACCCATGGTTATGGACCCGAATTCATTAGTATGGAACATTTTCTTTTCCAAGTGAAATCCCTTAGTATATGAAAGATTGAAAAAGTGCTTTCGTTGTTGTGGAATAAGAAGCCTTCGTATCTTAATGCATGTATTTAATTTATTCGGAACTATTAGAGCGGGATCCACTTTTTGGGGAATATGAGTCGAAGCAATAACAAGAATATTTCTAGTGGAACATCTTTCACAATCCCTGGATAGATAGTTCACTAATAGACCGAGGGATAAGTAATTCGACTCATTCATATCCAGATCATGAATGTTTGGAATCCATATTATGCAAGGAGACATTGCTTTTGCTAATTCGAATTGAAGGGTGGTAGAAAATCGGTCTATTTCCGGCATCATATCCATAGTTAGCGCATTCATCAGAGTTAGCAGCTCCGTATCGAGGTCAAGATCGATATCGTCACTAGCATCAATCTCGTCACTATCATCAATATTGTCACTATCATCAATATCGATATCATCAATAAGAAAACCTTTAGGCTTGTTATCCAGGAACTTGTTCAGAAATACCAAAGGAACATAGGAGTTTGTCACTAGGTATTTGACCAAATAGGAGCGTCCAGTTCCTATAGAACCTATCACTAAAATACCCCTAGAGGGGGATAGGGCTAAGCGGAGCGAAAAGGGTTTTTCATGAGACGGGAAATGAAAACTATTAGCCCCACACGAGGTTTGTGAATAAGTGATTGTCTGATAATGAGCAAGGAATATCCGTCTTTCTGCTAAACAGGATGTATTGAACTCATAATTCATTAGACACTTTTTATGAATGTCAACTAAATATCGTAAGTAAATTGCTCCCGGGTGTTCAATCATTTGATAACCAGAGTCGTTCTTTGATAAATGATCACTAGATAAATAATCACTATGAGTCAGACTCAATAGAATTTGATCAATCCCTTTTTCTGTCATTAAGGTGGAGAACTGAACCAAAAATTCTCTTTCTTCATCATCAATCGAATCACTGTTCGCAACCCAGGATTCCATTTTATCATCAATCCAATCACTGTTCACGTTTTTTCTTTTTCTTATCAATGAATAGATCTCTTTACTTGTATGACTTAGATGTCTCGTATTTCTCGAAAAAGTGATTCGATTGGTGGGATTTGGTATGATACTTATGAGATCGATGAGATTGATATTCAAATATTTCTTCTTAGAACGGATTGATTTGACCCCATAAGCGGGATCACCACCCAATAGCATGTTGCCGCCACCCCGGATTTCTTCTAGAGAATCTCCTAATTGTTCCAGAGCAACTAGAAAGAGATTCTTTAACCAGAAAGAATTCAGTTCAGATGTAGGATACCTATCCAGAAGTTTTCGCAACTCAATCATGTATGGTGGAATCATCAAAGATTTGACCTTTTCGAACTCTGTCTGTAACTCACTAGAGGCTCGGGAAACAAAGAGAAGATGTGTACGAACGAGATATCCAACAACAAGAAGAAGGAAAAGGCTTGAATAGAGGAACTCATGAACATTTGGCAATCTCAGATGTGTCGATATCAATGGTGACTCATTATTTCGATGAATCATTTCTTCGAACATAAGAAAA